GAAGTCTTGATTCAGTTCTCCACCTTAACGCCAGAAAAAAGGATTGATCGAATTTTATGGAGTCTGACTCAGAGTGATCATTTCTCAAAGAATGACTTTGATTCTCCAATGATGGAACAACCGGGAGAAATTTACTTAGGAAACTTAATTGACCTTCATAACAAGGATCTACTAAATTATGAGTTCGATACATCCTCTTTAGCAGAAAGACGGCTATTCCTTGCTCATTATCAGACAATCACTTATGCACAAACCCCGTCTGGGGCTAATAGTGTTCGTGTCCCATCTGATCTACAACCCTTTTCGCTCCGCTTAGCTGTAACCCCCTCTCGGGGTATTTTAGTGATAGGTTCTCTAGGAATTGGACGATCCTATTTGGTCAAATACCTAACGAAAAACTCCTATCTTCCTTTCATTACGATATTTCTGGACAAGTTCCGGGATACAGTTTTTCGTTTTGCTGATGATGATGACAGTGATGCCAGTGATGATGAGATCGAGATTTTTATTGATGCTCGTGACCCTATTGAGGCTATTAATCAAGATATTCATGTTTTTGACGATATGGATATTGATTTTGATCCTAGTATCTATAGTTTTGAGGAGAGAGATGCTCATGACGATAAGATTAATATGGAGCTGGAACAGCTAACTAGGATGGATGCGCTAACTGAGGAGATGGACACGGTGTGGCGCGTAGCCCAATTTTATATCAGCCTTCAAATCGAATTAACAAAAGCAATCTCTCCTTGCATAATATGGATTCCAAACATTCATGAGCTGCATTTTAGGGATTCGGGTTCCTTCTCCCTCGAGCTATTAGTGAACCTTCTCTCCTGGGATTGTGAAAGATCTTCCACTGGAAATAGTCTTGTTATTGCTTCGACCCATTTTCCCCAATTCGTGGATCCCTCTCTAATAGCTCCGCATAGATTAGATACGTGCATTAAGGTACGAAGGCCTCTTATTCCACAACAACGAAAGCACTTTTTCACTCTTTCATATACTAGGGGATTTCGCTTGGAAAAAAAAGCGTTCCAGGCTAATGGATTCGCGGCCATAACCATGGGTTCCAATGCACAAGATCTTATAGCACTTACCAATGAGGCCCTATCGATTAGTATTTCACATGGGAAATCAATTATAGACGAAAATACAATTAGATTCGCTCGTCATAGACAAACTTGGGATTTGCGAGCCCATGTAATACCGGTTCAGAATTCTCGGCTCCTTTTCTATCAGATAGGAAGGGCTGTCGCACAAAATTTACTTCTAAATAATTGCCCCATAGATCCGATATCTATCTATTTGCAGAAGACATTCTGTAACGAAGGGGATTTTTATTTGTACAGCTCGTACGTCGAACTTGGAATGAGCACGAAGAAATTAACGATACTTCTTTATCTTTTGAATTGTTCTGCCGGATCGGTCGCTCAAGATCTTTGGTCTCCACCCGAACCAGAGGAAAACAATAGGATCGCTTATGGTAGACTCGTTGAGAATGATTTTGATCTAGTTCATGGCCTATTAGAAATAGAAGGCATTCTAGAGGGATTCTCACGGACAGATCTAGAGGGATGCTCACGGACAGAAAAAGATTGCAGTCAGTTTGATAAGGATCGAGTGCCATTGCTTCTTCGGCCCGAACCAAGGAATCCCTCAGATATGATACAAAATGGATTTCAATCTATGATTGATCAGAAATTTATCTATGAATCGGAGGAGGTGTTTGTAGCGGGGGAAAAAGTCAACCCGCAGAAGGTGTTCTCCAATTTCATAGTTTGGGCTCCTAGAATATGGTCCCCTTGGGGCTTTCTATTTGATTGGGTCGAAAGGACCAATGACAATGAATTGGGAGTTCCCTATTGGTCCAGTTCATTTTGGGCCAAGCAGATCCAGTTCGTTCTTGCGGACTATGAAGAGGATGAGCTTGAAGAGAATGATCAAGAGAATGATTCGTATTATGATGAAGATGAAGTTGAACCGAATCCTAATCCTCTTGAAGCGGCTGAGCAAAAGAAGGAGAGGGGTGTGTATTATAAGCTTGACGATCAAGATGATGGGTTTGAACCTCAATTTGACAGGTTTAATTATGAAGTCGGTGATAAGTTTTACGAGGCGTTCTTGCAGAGTATATACCTGACACGAGCTAGAATTCGAATTTCCAAAGAACAAGTCCTTTTTCGAATAAGCCAATTCATTTGGAACCCTGGAAATCCATTCTTTGTCCTATCCGAAGATCCGGCCCTTGCCTCTATGTTTTCACATCGAGAATTCTTTGCAGATGCAGATGAAGAGATATTAAAGTGGTTTATTACTTCCGAAATCAAATCTATGAGAAAAAGCTGGATTTTCGAGGAGACGCAAGAAAAGCGCTTCGAAGGGTTGAATCATCGCCGGAGATGGCTTAGAAGAACCAATAGTTCTAATGGATCTTTCCGTTCTAATACTCTATCCGAGAGTTATCAGTATTTATCAAATCTGTTCCTATCTAACAGAA